ACGCACGAATACCCTCGTTTAAAAGAATATTTTTGGTGTAGAAAGTCTCAAATTCAGGATCTTCCGCTGCACGGATTTCCTGGGAAACGAAGTCATAGGCACGTAGGTTCAGAGCCAGGCCGACTACGCCAATAGCACTCATCCATAAACCGGTGACGGGTACAAATAGCATAAAGAAATGTAACCAACGTTTATTGGAAAAAGCAACACCAAAGATTTGGGACCAAAAGCGGTTAGCAGTGACCATTGAATAAGTTTCTTCAGCTTGAGTTGGGTTAAAAGCGCGGAAGGTATTTGCACCATCACCATCCTCGAATAGAGTGTTTTCTACGGTCGCCCCATGAATAGCGCATAGCAGAGCCGCGCCTAATACTCCGGCAACTCCCATCATATGAAATGGGTTCAACGTCCAATTATGAAATCCTTGGAAAAAGAGGATGAATCGAAATATCGCTGCTACGCCAAAACTCGGCGCAAAGAACCAACCAGATTGCCCCAGTGGATAAATAAGGAATACGGAAACAAAAACAGCGATTGGAGCAGAGAATGAAATTGCATTATAAGGTCGCAATTGAACAGACCGAGCAAGTTCAAATTGACGTAACATGAAACCTATTAGTGCAAAAGCCCCATGGAGAGCGACAAAAGTCCACAGACCCCCTAATTGACACCAACGAGTAAAATCCCCTTGCGCTTCCGGGCCCCATAGTAGCAACAAAGAGTGTGCTAAACTATTGGCAGGGGTGGAAACTGCCGCGGTTAAGAAATTACAACCTTCCAAATAGGAACTAGCCAATCCATGGGTATACCAAGAAGTTACAAAAGTTGTCCCTGTAAACCAACCCCCTAAAGCGAAATAAGCACAAGGAAAGAGCAATAGGCCGGACCATCCTACAAAAACGAAACGGTCCCTTCGTAACCAGTCGTCCATAATATCAAATAGATCATTTTCTTCTTTAGTAACTCTACCAAGGGCTATAGTCATAGTGATCCTCCTATTCAATTACTTCAACCATTTCCGAGCACCTCATATCACTTCCAAGGCATACGATAGTTTAATTATCTGTGGACGATTTCTTTCTCGTTCAATGCCCTTTTTCAATGGTCTCGAAGATAGAAATTTTGCATTTTTATCTATGGGGTCACAACCGAGGTCGTGGTAAATCCATGAATTTGATTCGATTAGTTTTTCTTATACTATAGAAATAAACATTTGAATTCAGCATTATTCCATGACTCCTATTTCAAAGCCTATCCTTTAAGGGAAAAATGAAAATAAAAGTAACCCCTCTTTTCCCACTCGCTCTCTATTGCATGGGTGGAAGAACAAAAATAGGATTCTGAAAAAAAAAAGGAAAGATATTGAAAAAAAAAAAATGGACTTTCGAAATAAATTTTTATGTGTAGCGGAAAGGAGTTGCGATTTTTTCTTATTCCTATAGAACATCTAGTAACAAGAATATGAAATCGTAAATAGCGAAAAATTCTTGCCTTGCGCGGTCTAAGTCTAAGGAAATACAAAAAATCCGCTTATACAATTTCATCTACATCGAATTTATATATCAGAATAGCGAATAGAGGCATCATTCAAGGAGTCAGGTCTACTTACTTTATATTTCTTTCCAATTTTATGGTGGGTTTGATTTTATGGTGGGTTTGATAAGAATCCTTTTTGCTTTGTTGATAAATAATCAAAAAAGAGTTTTTTATTTTTTATATAACCTGCTTGTTTTATTATAACAAGTCCTATATGGAAATGCCCGCTGAAGAGAAAATCTATCTGATTGTTTCTCAGCCAATATCGAATTTTAGAAAGAAAAAACAAGAATTTTCTTCTTTTTTTTATTAACATTAAGAAAAAAGAATATAACTAAAATGGAATTGGCAATATAATTTTTATGGGCTTTTGAAAGAAAAAGGAAGGATTTTTTGCAATCGTTATTTCTTGCCTCTGTCATATTACGGAAACCTTTCGATTTGGAACGGGGAGAGATGGCTGAGTGGACTAAAGCGGCGGATTGCTAATCCGTTGTACAATTTTTTTGTACCGAGGGTTCGAATCCCTCTCTTTCCGCCCCCTCGGATCATTTGGGACTTTCGAATTGGAAGGAATTCTGACCCCCGGATTTTCTCATAGATAAATGTACGAAACAAATCCAATTTGTAAGAAAAAATTCCAAAAAAAATTGGATTTTTACTCCTCACGCCCAGGATTACGTCCTGGGTCATTAGATAAGAATCCAAAGATAAAGAGGGAAACAAAGAATATCACTACTGTATAAACAAAAAGTTTGAGAGTAAGCATTACATAATCTCCAAGATTTTTTTTTTAAGGAATAGATTACCCGTTTTTCCTTACCACACAGATCCATTAGGATGGGTTTTGTTTATTTTGACACCTAAAAATGCAAAAATCAATTCTTGCAATTTTTTTCAAGAATTGATTTCTAATAAGCACTCTTATCAATATCAAAAATTAGGTTAGGTATTGTGTGGGTACCTAAAGGTACCTGCTCAACGTAGGTGCAGGGGGTAGAAAGGCTGATCCAAATTTATTGCTGCAGCTATACATTCAATGTAGAAGAATTTGAATTTTAGAATCGAAGGTTCATAATATAAGATAAGACTTCTCGGCTTTTATCCATTTTTAGAATTTTTTTGGAATGAATACATCATTCAATTTGGCAGACAGAGCAGTAAAGATTTCATCGAAAACTTACAGCAGCTTGCCAAACAAAGGCTAATAGAAAAAAGAGTACAGGTATGACAGGCATAACATCCACGATTGGGTTGAAAATGGCATAAGCTTCGGGCAATTTGGCGAAGAAAAAACTAGTCGGATAAAGAACAGAATTAAAACAGATACAGGTTAAACTAAGTATATTAGGCATAACAAGCATTTCGTTCTTGTAGAGTAGATAATTGGATTTTGATTGAGTTATTTTTCTAAGGGAAAAAGGAAAAGGCGGATTCAAAATCCTTTTTTCTTCGGACTTTCCCAAACGCAAAATACCTCCTTGTATTCGCACTCTCAAATGAGAATGGAAGAAATTCGACTTTCATATAATATCTTAATAGAATTCCATGTAATGATCAATGCATTTTTTGGATTCTATATTATCCGCATGTCTAGAATCCTAGCAAGAGAGTATCCCTCATTTTTTATGTAATTGAAGTGGGATTGACGAATAACAAAACAAATAAACATACTAGTGTTTATTAGTGTCGGATAAAACCCGAAATGGGGCGTGGCCAAGTGGTAAGGCAGCGGGTTTTGGTCCCGTTACTCGGAGGTTCGAATCCTTCCGTCCCAGATTTTTCTGATGAAACGAAAGATGAAATCGTATTGTACCCCGCACGAGACAAAAGAAAGTTTATTAGAGAGAATAATTATCTCTTATGAACTCTTAGATTAGATGCATTTCTAAGCATTCATTTTCTTTCTCAGAAAACATAATCAAGTGTCAAGTCCAGTCAAATTGAATATCTTTATTTTCATGAAAAATTTGGTCTATACGTAAAACACTGTATAAAAAATGAGACCTATCCCTTTATGATAGAGATAGATTTTTGTTGTATTATATTATTAGCAAAAAGGGTCCTTCTTTGGTTAAGCGAAAACGATCTCGATCTGTGATTCTTTAAATATCCAGAATGATCCATTCTGGTAAGGATAAGGTAAGAACTGTTCGTTGGATAGAATGGATTCCAAAAATCATACTTCTCCTAATTTTTGATTTGGAGTTGCTTCTTTTAGGTAAAAGAAAGAATGCTATAAGTAAAAGCAAAGACCTTAATTTTACTTTACACGAAATGTGTTTTTTTTACTTCATTTTTTTCTTTCTTTTGGTATTCGAGTCGAAGAAGTACGAGAATTCTATAACTACCAAAAAACTTTCAATCTTTTCATTGGAATAGTTTATTTAGTTAATAGTTAATTGTTTTTGTTACGGAAAAATATATTGCTAATCTAATTCTAATATAGTAATTAAATTAATTAAATTTTTTTTTGAGGTTGATAGTTTATTTGTTGGAGAAGAATCGATCCTTCTCTTCTCATTTCAGGATTGACCATCTCGAGTCCTCTGTTGAGAATGGAAATTCAATAATAAATAAGTCTTAAGCAAACTTGTTTATTCGTCTTTTTCGAACTATGTTTCCTTCATATGATAGAATATGGGTTTAAATAAATTGGATCTTTGCGGAGTCTTCCCCGATAAATACTTATTTCTTTTATCCATATTTTTCCATAGATAGCAAGTTTGAATTAGTATACAAAAAACTAAACTAAACCAATGACTATTCATGATCCCATCCATATTGGATCAATTCCCTATACCACTTTGCAATGAAATTTGAGGAATGTTTGTTATGGTGAAACTTCGTTTAAAACGATGTGGTAGAAAGCAACGTGCGACTTGAAGGACATGATCGATTGTGGATTTTGCTATCCATCATTTTTCATAGTAATGAAAATGCTCTTGGCTCGACATAGTCTGTTCTATTCGTCCCGAACCAAATTTGCGCTGGGTTGTTTGTAAGTAAATAGTACACGATGGAGCTCGAGAGGACAGAATTGATTTTTTATCAAGGGAAAGAATCTAGGGTTAGTGAAAACTAATAAATTAGGCCAACTTTGTCAGTCTATCCTTAATATAGAAGTCGAAAGGTTAAAATAAGAAGAAAGTCCAATTTTGGAAAATTGGAAAAACTCTTTCAATTAAAAGTCTATCAAAATCAATCGCTCATATTCGATTTCTATAGAAGAGGGAAATGCTTTATCGAAGGAAATAAGAAAAAAAGGGTATGTTGCTACTCTTTTGAAAGAAAAAAGAATAGGAATTCCCGAAGTAATGTCTAAACCCAAGGATTTCACAAATCAAAGATAAAGAATTCCGGAACAAGTAAACGCGATTTTCAACTGTCTCAACAATAAAATTGTCTCAACAATTGAATTGGATCAGAATAAGGAATAAAAGTAAATTCGTTCGAGATGAGACAAAGAAAAGAGTTTAGAGACGACTCAAAAAATTTCGAAGGATTTTTCCTTTTAAGTCTGTCAGTCAAAATTAGCCAACTTGAGTCATGAGTATAAATGAAATTTGTTTTTTCTGTAAGGAAATTAATGCAAGTCATAGTCGAATTTCTATCTACTTGTATTATAGACAGAAATTCGAATCATTTTCTCGAGCCGTATGAGGAGAAAACCTCCTATACGTTTCTAGGGGGGGCATTGTTTAGCTACATCTATCCCAATAAGCTGTCTATCGAATCGTTGCAATTGATGTTCGATCTCGAAGAGAAGGAAGAGATCTTCGAAAAGTGGGTTTTTATGATCCGATAAAGAATCAAACTTGTTTAAATGTTCCAGCTATTCTCTATTTCCTTGAAAAGGGTGCTCAACCTACAAGAACTGTTTATGATATTTTAAGGAAGGCAGAATTCTTTAAAGAAAAAGAAGGAACTTTGAGTTAATTGAAGAACTAAATGAATAAAAAAGTAGGAGAGGGATCACTAGTATCCCTCGTTGTCTAATTATTTAGACACAATTTGCCTCTTTCTTAGTCCTATTTTTGACTGGATTTATGTCGTGCCAATCCAACATAAGCCCTTATTTTATTTACTTTTTATATCTAATTTGTTTTCTTACCATTGTATTTCCATTGACAAAGGTCTATTGAACAAATAGAATTTGTAGATAGATAGGTCTCTTTATCCTCACTCCATATTAGGTTTTTCTGCCTACACTTCGCTCAAATGATAGGGTTGTCCCTCTTGCATGTACTCTCATACAAGATTTTTTGATTTCTTTAAATAGAAATTGCTAAAAAAATGACAATTTTGCCATCGTGATTGAAGCCGCTCTTTTTTTAACCTTAGTGAAATTTAACCGGACCTGTTCATTTTGGCATTTGAGTGTTTTTAATGGGGGATAAAATCTTTCTTTTGATGTCTTGCTAGTTCAATGTTTTGACAGGAGCGTGCGGTGTAATTCCATTGATTTTTGGGTTTCGATCGTATCTAAGATCCTATTTTATCTGGGTTGCTAACTCAATGGTAGAGTACTCGGCTTTTAAGTGCGACTATGATCTTTTACACATTTGGATGAAGCAACAAATTCGTTCAGACTCTTGGTAGAGTCTAGAAGACCACGACTGATCCTCAAGGGTAATGAATGGAAAAAATAGCATGTCGTAATAAAATCAAATTCTTATTTTTGATTTTTGGAATGGAATAAAAAAATTCCGATTTTCTGGGTCTAGTGAATAAATGGATAGAGTCTGGCTCCAATTCTGGTAAAATAAAAAGCAACGAGCTTAACTTCTTAATTGAAATGATTCCCCGATCTAATTAGACGTTAAAAATAGATTAGTGCCTGATGCGGGGAAAGGTTGGGTTTTCCTATGAGCGGACCCTTGATTTTTTCTTTGTTTTTTTAGAAATCCTAATTATTCTTGATTATGGATTGAAAAGGGATGTTATGGATTGAATGTGTAAAAGAAGCAGTATATTGATAAAGAGACTGTATTCCAAAGTCAAAAGAGCAATTGGCCTGTAAAAATAAAAGATTTGTTCTCTTTTGTAATTAGAACAAACATAAACTAATTGGATAGAAAAGGAAAAGATCTGTGGATTAGACTCCCTTTCTTTCCAGGGTTTGTATTAAAAAATGCAACACCCTGTTCTGACCATATTGCACTATGTATCATCATTTGATAAACCGAGAAATGCTTCCTCTTTCTGATTCAAGTAGAAATACAAATGGAAAAATTCGAAGGGTATTCAGAAAAACAGAAATCTCGTCAACAATACTTCGTCTACCCACTTCTCTTTCAGGAGTATATTTATGCATTTGCCCATGATTATGGATTAAATGATTCCGAGCCTGTGGAAATTGTTAGTTGTAATAACAAGAAATTTAGTTCACTACTTGTGAAACGTTTAATTATTCGAATGTATCAGCAGAATTTTTGGATTAACTCGGTTAATCATCCTACCCAAGATCGATTGTTGGATTACAACAATTTTTTTTATTCTGAGTTTTATTCTCAGATTCTATCTGAGGGGTTTGCGATCGTTGTAGAAATCCCATTCTCGCTACGAGAATTATCTTGTCCGAAAGAAAAAGAAACACCAAAGTTTCAGAATTTACGATCTATTCATTCAATATTTCCCTTTTTAGAAGACAAATTTTTGCATTTACATTATCTATCACATATAGAAATACCCTATCCTATCCATTTGGAAATTTTGGTTCAACTCCTTCAATACCGGATCCAAGATGTTCCATCTTTGCATTTATTGCGATTCTTTCTCAACTACTATTCGAATTGGAATAGTCTTATTACTTCAATGAAATCGATTTTTCTTTTGAAAAAAGAAAATAAAAGACTATTTCGATTCTTATATAACTCTTATGTATCAGAATATGAATTTTTCTTGTTGTTTCTTCGTAAACAATCTTCTTGCTTACCATTAACATCTTCTGGAACCTTTGTG